GGCATCCTATCTTTAGAGACAAAGAGGGGCGTGAACTTTTTGTACGTCGTATGCCTACCTTTTTTGAAACATTTCCGGTTGTTTTGGTAGACGGAGACGGAATTGTTAGAGCAGATGTTCCTTTTCGAAGGGCAGAATCGAAGTATAGTGTCGAACAAGTAGGTGTAATTGTTGAATTCTATGGTGGGGAACTCAATGGAGTCAGTTATAGTGATCCTGCTACTGTGAAAAAATATGCTCGACGTGCTCAATTGGGTGAAATTTTTGAATTAGATCGTGCTACTTTAAAATCGGATGGTGTTTTTCGTAGCAGTCCAAGGGGTTGGTTTACTTTTGGACATGCTTCGTTTGCTCTGCTCTTCTTTTTCGGGCACATTTGGCATGGTGCTAGAACCTTGTTCAGAGATGTTTTTGCTGGTATTGATCCAGATTTGGATGCGCAAGTAGAATTTGGAGCATTCCAAAAACTTGGAGATCCAACTACTAAAAAACAGGGAGTCTGATAGAAATGGGTTTGTTCCTTTTCGATTCGAGTTTTTTAGTTGTTATTTGAATTTGATATAGGGAACTAGATAAATCTTGATTTCAATCATTCCATTTTGTTTTACTCTTGTTCTTTCTTTTTCTTTATCCAGGAGATAATCCCCCCCCAAAAAACAGGTATGAAAGCTATAATTGTAAACCACGATCAAATCTATGGAAGCATTGGTTTATACATTCCTCTTAGTCTCGACTTTAGGAATCATTTTTTTCGCTATTTTTTTTAGAGAACCCCCTAAAGTTCCAACTAAAAACACGAAATGATTTTGAATTATCTCAATTGAAGTAATGAGCCTACAATATCGTAATATTGGGGCTCATTACTTCAACTAGTCCCCATGTTCTTCGAATGGATCTCTTAGTTGTTGAGAGGGTTGCCCAAAAGCAGTATATAAGGCATACCCAGTAAAACTTACAATTAAACCGGATATAGAGATGGCAATTAGGGTTGCTGTTTCCATGATTCTATAATATCAAGACTACAATGGATCTATAGGGTAAGATCCTTTATCTACAGCGGAATGGTATACAAAGTCAACAGATCTCAATAAAAAAAATAGGATTTATGGCTACACAAACCGTTGAGGGTAGTTCTAGATCTGGTCCAAGACGAACTGTTGTAGGAGATTTATTGAAACCATTGAATTCAGAATATGGTAAAGTAGCTCCGGGGTGGGGAACTACCCCTTTGATGGGGATTGCAATGGCCCTATTTGCGGTATTTCTCTCTATTATTTTAGAGATTTATAATTCGTCCCTTTTACTGGACCAAATTTCTATGAATTAGAGAATTAGATTCACAAGAACCAACTAACTAGCTTTTCAATAGAAAAGTAAAGTTTAGCATTTAGATCGTTCATTTTTTGCCCATTCCATTTTGATTTGGTAGTTCGACCGCGAAACTTCTTTGTTTCTGTATTTCCGGAATATGAGTGTGTGACTTGTTATAATGGATCCTATTGATAGTACAGAACATAAAATGGATACGTCATCTTATCTTGATAGATGGCTTTACCCTTCCCCCGTCAGATATTTATTCTAGTATCTGGAGCACGGAATATAGAAAATCAATAGATTCTAAAGTGTTAGAACTATGATTCATACTTAATATTTATATTTAGACCTCGCAACCGGACGAAAAAAAATGAAAGAGTTCGAAGAATTAATTCATTTAGAAAAAGAAATGGAATTTTATTCTTTAAAACTGCCGCCGCTTATCCATTTCTTTGTATTTTTTTTCATTATATCTATTTATTGAAATTGAATAAGTGATGATCCAGCAGTTCTGACTCAGGGAATTCTTGGACTTCGATTAAAGGTTTTTTTGGAAATCATCGTGGTTCTGGTATGAATCTCAGGTTTTAAATTGATTCTATAGGGTCTTAACAAGAAAATTCTTATCAATAATAATAAAAAAAAAAAACAGCAGTAAAATCTTATTACATACACAATACAAAAAAAATGAAGTAAATAATAGAATATTCAAGAGGCCGGTAGGTAAGGATCAAGAGAAAAGACGAGTGAGCCGACTTGAAATTTTGGCATTATAAACACTAAGACTATCTTTTGGATTTCTATTTTTTTTTTATCTTCAAAAAAGACTGGAATCATAGGATTAAGTTAATAAGTTTAAAACTTTCTATTACACATATCCGTTTTCCAAATAACCAGTATTTGAGTCTTTTAGTTTGAGCCGTACGAGATGAAATTTTCATATACGGTTCTAAGGGGGGTCCCTTGGTTTACCTATCTCAATAAAGTCTATGATTGGTTCGAAGAACGTCTTGAGATTCAGGCCATTGCCGATGATATAACTAGTAAATATGTCCCTCCTCATGTCAATATATTTTATTGTTTAGGAGGAATTACACTTACTTGTTTTTTAGTCCAAGTAGCGACGGGTTTTGCTATGACTTTTTATTATCGTCCAACCGTTACGGAGGCTTTTGCTTCTGTTCAA